TTAATTTTAATTTTAATTAAGGCTCCATTGGAGAATTCAGACCTAAGCATTAATCGAGAAGCGATGGGGACGACGGAACCCGTAAATGCGGAGGATTCTATTGAAAACGAATCCGAATGATTTATCGGGTAGGATGGCGGAACAAACCAGAGACCGCTTCGTTTCTTTTTATTCTGATTCTGAGAGGTCATAAGTTAACCCGACAACTGAACTAGATATTGAAAGAGTAAATATTCGCCCGCGAAAATTTTATTGTCATTTTATTTGATTGTTAAATTTTTGTCGATCTGAATATGATATGAATATAATAAAAAACAAAACAAAATAAAGATTCGTTATAACATTATAACAAAACCAAGATAAGACATTATCTAGAAAGAGAATCGTGTTTAATTCCTTATATATATCCAATACATATCCAAACAAGATATACAAAGTTCTAATAGATCAGATAAAATCTCAAAGCAAAGAATCCCGAGATTCAATCTATTCATTAACTACCTGTATATCTTAAGAATCAAATATCATTTTTTTCGCGAGGAGCTGGATGAGAAGAAACTCTCATGTCCAGTTCTGTAGTAGAGATGGAATTCATAAACAACCATCAACTATAACCCAAAAAGAACCAGATTTCGTAAACAACATAGAGGAAGAATGAAAGGAATATCTTATCGAGGTAATCGCATTTGTTTCGGTAGATATGCTCTTCAAGCACTTGAACCCGCTTGGATTACATCTAGACAAATAGAAGCGGGGCGCCGCGCAATGACACGAAATGTACGCCGTGGTGGAAAAATATGGGTACGTATATTTCCAGACAAACCAGTTACGGTAAGACCTACAGAAACACGTATGGGTTCGGGGAAAGGATCTCCCGAATATTGGGTAGCTGTCGTTAAACCGGGCAGAATACTTTATGAAATGAACGGAGTAACCGAAAATATAGCCAGAAAGGCTATTTCAATAGCGGCGTCCAAAATGCCTATAAAAACTCAATTCATTATTTCAGGATAGGAATATAGAACTAAAGGAAAGAAGTCTTGTCTTGGGACTAAAAAAAATAATTGCGGGTTTCCTTTTTTTTGACAAACAATATTTCTTTTTTTCTTCGTCCTTTGTTACATTGAAAGAAGAGATTTAAAAAATGATTCAACCTCAGACCCATTTGAATGTAGCAGATAACAGCGGGGCCCGAGAATTGATGTGTATTCGAGTCATAGGAGCTAGTAATCGCCGATATGCTCATATTGGTGACGTTATTGTTGCTGTGATCAAGGAAGCAGTACCAAATACACCTCTAGAAAGATCAGAAGTGATCAGAGCTGTAATTGTACGTACTTGTAAAGAACTCAAACGTGACAACGGTATGATAATACGATATGATGACAACGCTGCAGTTGTCATTGATCAAGAAGGAAATCCAAAAGGAACTCGAATTTTTGGTGCGATCGCCCGGGAATTGAGACAGTTAAATTTCACTAAAATAGTTTCATTAGCTCCTGAGGTATTATAAGGTGAAACCCCAATATAGTTATAGTATTTAAATGACATAGATTAATTAGTAGACTGTGTCTCACGTATATACCTTTACTAAGTAAAAAAAAAGAACACGTTGGTTATATCAAAATTCGGGAGCAACAAAAATTTTAGTTTACCATGGGTAAGGACACTATTGCTGACATAATAACCTCTATACGAAATGCTGACATGAATAGAAAAGGAACGATTCGAATAGGATCTACTAACATCACTGAAAACATTGTTAAAATACTTTTACGAGAAGGTTTTATCGATAACGTAAGGAAACACCAGGAACGCAACAAATATTTTTTGGTTTTAACCCTACGACATAGAAGGAATAGGAAAGGACCTCATAGAACTATTTTAAATTTACGACGGATCAGCCGACCGGGTCTACGAATCTATTCTAACTATCAACAAATTCCTAGAATTTTAGGCGGTATGGGGATTGTAATTCTTTCTACTTCTCGGGGTATAATGACAGACCGGGAGGCTCGACTAGAACGAATCGGTGGCGAAATTTTGTGTTATATATGGTAATCTGTCCGATATACGAATTGTATCCGAAACTTTCCAGTTGTGAAAAAAAAAAGAAAAAAGCACGAGTTGTCTATATGGAACTCCTCTTGCCCTAAGCAGTTGATATGTCAAGGATGGAATAAAAGAACAAAAAAAGGATTCATGGAGGTTTAATTAAATTAGTGAATCACTCCCACTCCAGATTCCTTTAGATAATGAAGATCTGATTCTAGGTTATGTTTCAGGAGAGTTTTATACGTATACCAACGTGGGATAGAGTCAACAAAAGTGAAGTAAGTACTTATGATTCAACCAGGAGGCGTCTAATTTATAGACTCCGCAACAAGTATTCGAACGATTAGGTAGTTTTTTCAACTTCAAGATTCCTTTCAGGGGGATCCAATTCCAATTCAAGGTTCAAAAAGTTCAAGAAACTTATTTTCTTCCAATAAGTGGATTC